AGAAAAAGAAAAAAAGAATAATCAATGGAATAAAAGAAGAAATGTCCCGGCCAGTACTTAAGCAGATCAGGCCGGGAGAATAAACCTTTCATATAAAATCAAAGAACTAAGATATTCTTTCTATTGAGGAGATCCGTTTTGAGTCATTATCTATATTGAATTCCTGATCAATTGCTTTTTTCTATCTTTTTCTTATATTTATTATTTTTACATATTTTATTATACATAATATATTTATACTATAATAAATATATACCTCTTAGTATAAATATATACCTTTACTTTTATTTTATTTAAATTATTTTATCTAAATATTAAATACTTTGTTTAAGTTTAAATTTTAATAGCTATTTTTAAAATTTCTATTATTTATTAGAATATTTCGAATTTCTATTTTAATAATATAATAATATTTTTTTTTATTAAAATAGAATTAAAATAGAATAATATAATAAAATAAATAATAATAATAAAGTTAAATAAGATTAAATAAAAAAAAATCAAATGAAAAAAGAAAATAAGGAGAAGAAGGTGGATTTTTATCAATCTTTATTTCACGTGTTACATCACATAACAAATTTTTAATTTGGAATTAGGAGAGATGGCTGAGTGGACTAAAGCGGCGGATTGCTAATCCGTTGTACAAATTATTTGTACCGAGGGTTCGAATCCCTCTCTTTCCGCTTTCTCTGATCACTTGGTATTTTCGAATTCGAAAAGATTCTCATCCTATGAAACAAATAAGATTATTAAGAATTAATTTATAAAAAAGAAAAAAAAACTATAAATTTTTTATTCCTCACGTCCAGGATTGCGTCCTGGATCATTAGATAAGAATCCAAAGATAAAAAGGGAAACAAAGAATATCACTACTGTGTAAACAAAGAGTTTGAGAGTAAGCATTACACAATCTCCAAGATCATTTTTTTTTTTTTAAAAGGGGAATAGATTGCCTATTTTTTACCACATATACCATTTTTTTTGTTTTGACACCCCCAAAAATGAAAAATAAAACGAATTTATTTGTAATAAGATTTTGATTCATTCGTTACCCGAGATTTCTTGTCATATCAATAATTAGGTATTATGGAGTACCTAATAGTCCATACTCACCGGAAGGTCAGAACGGGGAAAAGGCTGATCCAAATTCATCGCTGCGGTTATTCATTCAATATACAAGAATTTCTATTTTTGAATCGAGGGTTCATAATGTAAGACTTATCTGATCTTATCAATTTTTAGAATTTTTTTATCAAATACATCTTAGCAGAGTATTAAAGATTTCATCGAAAACTTACAGCGGCTTGCCAAACAAAGGCTAAGAGAAAAAAGAGTACAGGTATGACAGGCATAACATCTACGATTGGATTGAAAATGGCATAAGCTTCGGGCAATTTGGCGAAGAAAAAACTACTCGAATAAAGGACAGAATTAAGACAGATACCAATTAAACTAAAGATATTAAGCATAACAAGCATTTCGTTCTTGTGGATTAGATAATTTTGAGTTATTTTTATAAGGGAAAAATGAAAAAGGCAGATCAAGAAATCCTTCTTTTTCTTCGGTTCGGACTTTCCCAAATAAAAAATACCTCCCCCCATTATCATTCTAAAATGAGAATATAAGGAATTCAACTTTCATACAATATCTTAATTGAATTCTATGTAATGATCAATGAATTTTTTTGATTCTATATCCACATGTCTTGAATCCTAGCAACAAAATATCCCATATGTTTTTGTGTATTTGGGTTGGGATTGATGAATAACCAATACCAATATTAGTATTGATTAATATCGAATAGAAATAAAAATGGGGCGTGGCCAAGCGGTAAGGCAGCGGGTTTTGGTCCCGTTATTCGGAGGTTCGAATCCTTCCGTCCCAGATCGTTTTTCATGAAACGAAAGATGGGATCACACTGCATTCCACATGAAACAAAAATTTGTTAAAGGGAAAAATCTTTTCTTATTAATTTTCAGAATGGTTCTAAGAATCATATCTGAGAATTCGTTTGGTTTCTCACAAACGGAATCAAGTGTCAAATGTGGGTAAAATTGAATATCTTTATTTTCATTCAATTCATATGATAGAATATGGGGTTAAATTAAATAAATTTGATCCTTGCTGACCCTTATCCGGATAAATACTTATTTATCCGTAGATAGAAATATTATATACCGGTTGAACCAATGACTATTCATGATTTTATATTGAATCAATTCCATACCGCTTTGAAATTTCAATTAGAGGAATGTTATGGTAAAACTTCGTTTGAAACGATGTGGTAGAAAGCAACGTGCGACTTGAAGGACATGGTCGGCTGTGGATTTTTACATCCGCCATCTTCTATAGTAATGAAGATGCTCTTGGCTCGACATAGTTTGTTCTGTTCTGCCCGGAACCTAATTTGTGTTGGGTTATAAGTAAATAGTACATGATGAAGCTCGAGAAGAAAGGATTGATTCATTTTTCAAGGGAAAGAATCTAGGGTTAGTGAAAATCAATAAGTTAGACCAACTCTGTAAGTATATCCTCACTATATATAAATTCTAAATCGAAAGGTTCAAATTCAGAACAAGTTTGAAAAGTCAAATTTTTAGAAATTGGTAAAACTATTTCGATGAAAAGTGTATCACAAGGGAATCAATCATTCGTATTCTATTTATATAGAAAGAAATAACAAAAAAAGGTATGTTGCTGCCATTTTGAAAGGAATAAGGATCCCCGAGGTAATGTCTAAACCCAATGATTTCACAAAGCAAGGATAAAGGATTCCGAAACAAGGAAACACTATTTTCAATTGTCTCAACAATTGGATCAGACTGAGGAATAAAAATAGATTCGAAATGAGACAAACAAAAGAGTTTAGAGACGGCTCAATAAATGTCTAAGGATTTTCTTGTCAGAATTACCCAACTTGAGTTATGAGTATGAATGAGATTTCTTCCTTTTTCTGTAAGTAAGAAGAAAAAAGTACTCAATTCAAATTATAGTAAAATTCATTATTTTATGGATCCACTTGCTATTATATACAGAAATTGGAATCATTTTTCTCGAGCCGTATGAGGAAAAAACCTCCTATACGTTTCTAGGGGGGGTATTGTTTATTTACATCTATCCCAATGAGCCATCTATCGAATCGTTGCAATTGATGTTCGATTCCGAAGAGAAGGAAGAGATCTTCGAAAAGTAGGTTTTTACGATCCGATAAAGAATCAAACTTATTTAAATGTTCCTGCTATTCTATATTTCCTTGAAAAAGGTGCTCAACCTACAGGAACTGTTTATGATATTTTAAAGAAGGCGAAATTCTTTAAAGAAAGAACTTTGAGTTAATTAAAGGAAAAAATTATTAAATAAATAAAATAAAGTAGGGAAGGGTAACTAGTATCTATCCTTGTGTAATTATTTCTATTTACACACCATTTTCCTTTTTCTTGCTTTATTCATATTTTGGTGGGGGAATTGAATTTAACAACAAACAAGGGGTTAAGCTTGCTTATCGTACTTTTATTGATTGAATAAACCGGGGATTTTTTATTTACCTTTTCCTTAATTTTTCCCATTCCAATTTCTTATTTATGTTGTGCCAATCCAACACAAGTCTTTATTTTATTTACTTGATTTACTTTCTCAACATTGCTTTTATATTGACAATGGTGTATCGAACAAATATAATTCGATCGTAGATAAATAGGGCTGTTTATCCCCATCCCATATTGGTTTTTTTGTTTCCTTCACTCAAATGATGGGTTTGCCTTGCTGCATTTACTCTCATACAAGATGTATTTTCTTAGGGAAAATCAAAAAAGAATTTGATAAAAAATGGGTGGTCTGTCATAATTTTTACATTTCGATTAGGAATATTTTTAATCCGATCTGCTAATTTTGGTATTTTGTGTTTCTAATTGATCAGAAAATCCTTCTTTTCGATGTGTTGCTAGTTCAATGTTTTGATAGGGTCGTGCAGTGCAACTCAATTGATTTTTATATTTCGATCATATCTACATATCCTATTTATCCGGGTTGCTAACTCAACGGTAGAGTACTCGGCTTTTAAGTGCGACTATGATCTTTTACACATTTGGATGAAGCAACGAATTCGTCCAGACTATTGGTATAGTCTATAAGACCCCGACTGATCCTCAAGGGTAATGAATGGAAAAAACAGCATGTCGTAATAAAATCAATTTATTATTTTATTAGATTTTCTATTTTATTAATTTATTTAATTTGAAATGAAAGTCAAAGTTAAAGTAGAACTTTGAGTTTATCCTTACCGAATCATTACAGTTCCAAAGGATTGTTTTGATTTTTGGAAGGGGACAAAAGAAATTCACATTTACAGTTGGGTCTAGTGAATAAATGGATAGAGCTCTATGGCTCCAATTCTGGTAAAATAAAAAGCAACGAGCTTATGTTCTTAATTGGAATGATTACCCGATCTAATTAGATGTTAAAAATGAATTAGTGCCTAATGCGGGAAAGAGTGGGTTCTCCTGTGAGTGAACCATTGATTTTTTCTTTTTTTTTCAGAATCCTAATTATTCTTTATTATGGATTGTAGACGGATGTGTAGAAGAAACAGTATATTGATAAAGAGAATTTATTCCAAAGTCAAAAGAGTGATTGGGTTGCAAAAATAAAGGATTTTTTCTCCTGTTGTAATTATAACGAACATAAACCAATTGGATAGAAAAGGAAGGTAAAAAGATCTGTTGATTGGACTCCCTCTTTCTTTTCCGGGGTATATATTTTTTTCTTACTATACTATATACATAATACAATACATAATACCCTGTTCTGACCATATTGCACTATGTATGTATCATTTGATAAACCAAGAAAAACCTCCTGCCTCTGGCTCAAGTAGAAATGTAAATGGAAGAATTACAAGGATATTTAGAAAAAGATAGATCTCGGCAACAACACTTCCTATATCCGTTTCTTTTTCAGGAATATATTTATGCGTTTGCTCATGATCATGGTTTAAACGATTC